GAGATTCTCTAGAAGAAATACGGGGTTCTGCTTTTGGAGGCAACATGCTATGGGGTGGTGGTCCCGCTTATGGGGTCAAATCAATACGTTCTAAGAAGAAATATTTGAATATCAATCTCATCGATATCATCGATCTCATAAGTATCATACCAAATCCCATCCATCAAATCACTTTTTCGAAAAATACGAGACATCTAAGTCATACAAGTAAAGAGATCTATTCATTGATAAGAAAAAGAAAAAATGTGAACGTTGATTGGATTGGTGATAAAATAGAATCCTGGGTCGCGAACAGTGATTCGATTGATGATAAAGAAAGAGAATTCTTGGTTCAGTTTTCCACCTTAACGACAGAAAAAAGGATTGATCAAATTCTATTGAGTTTGACTCATAGTGATCATTTATCAAAGAATGACTCTGGTTATCAAATGATTGAACAACCGGGAGCAATTTACTTACGATACTTAGTTGACATTCACAAAAAGTATCTAATGAATTATGAGTTCAATACATTCTGTTTAGCAGAAAGGCGGATATTCCTTGCTCATTATCAGACAATCACTTATTCACAAAACTCGTGTGGGGCTAATAGTTTTCATTTCCCATCTCATGGAAAACCCTTTTCGCTCCGCTTAGCCCTATCCCCCTCTAGGGGTATTTTAGTGATAGGTTCTATAGGAACTGGACGATCCTATTTGGTCAAATACCTAGCGGCAAACTCCTATGTTCCTTTCATTACAGTATTTCTGAACAAGTTCCTGGATAACAAGCCTAAAGGTTTTCTTATTGATGATATCGATATTGAGGATAGTGACGATATTGAGGATAGTGACGATATTGATCGTGACCTTGATACGGAGCTGGAGCTTCTAACTAGGATGAATGCGCTAACTATGGATATGATGCCGGAAATAGACCGATTTTATATCACCCTTCAATTCGAATTAGCAAAAGCAATGTCTCCTTGCATAATAGGGATTCCAAACATTCATGATCTGGATGTGAATGAGTCGAATTACTTATCCCTCGGTCTATTAGCGAACGATCTCTCCAGGGATTGTGAAAGATGTTCCACTCAAAATATTCTTGTTATTGCTTCGACTCATATTCCCAAAAAAGTGGATCCCGCTCTAATAGCTCCGAATAAATTAAATACATGCATTAAGATACGAAGGCTTCTTATTCCACAACAACGAAAGCGCTTTTTCACCCTTTCGTATACTAGGGGATTTCACTTGGAAAAGAAAAAGAAAATGTTCCATACTAATGAATTCAGGTCCATAACCATGGGTTCCAATGTACGAGATCTTGTAGCACTTACCAATGAGGCCCTATCGATTAGTATTACACAGAAGAAATCAATTCTAGACACTAATACAATTAGCTCTGCTCTTCATAGACAAACTTGGGATTTGCGCTCCCAGGTAAGATCGGTTCAGGATCATGGGATCCTTTTCTATCAGATAGGAAGGGCTGTTGCACAAAATGTACTTCTAAGTAATTGCCCCCTAGATCCTATATCTATCTATATGAAGAAGAAATCATGTAACGAAGGGGATTCTTATTTGTACAAATGTTACTTCGAACTTGGAACGAGCATGAAGAAATTAACGATCCTTCTTTATCTTTTGAGTTGTTCTGCCGGATCGATCGCTCAAGACCTTTTGTCTCTACCCGGACCCGATGAAAAAAATGGGATCACTTCTTATGGACTTGTTGAGAATGATTCTGATCTAGTTCAGGGCCTATTAGAAGTAGAAGGCGCTCTGGTGGGATCCTCGCGGACAGAAAAAGATTCCAGTCAGTTTGATAATGATCGAGTGACATTGCTTCTTCGGCCCAAACCAAGGAATCCCTTAGATATGATGCAAAATGGATCTTGTTCTATCGTTGATCAGATATTTCTCCATGAAAAATACGAATCGGAGTTTGAAGAGGGGGAAGGAGAAGGAGTCCTCGACCCGCAACAGATAGAGGAGGACTTATTCAATCACATAGTTTGGGCTCCTAGAATATGGCGCCCTTGGGGCTTTCTATTTGATTGTATCGAAAAGCCCAATGAATTGGGATTTCCCTATTGGGCCAGGTCATTTCGGGGCAAGCGGATCATTTATGATGAAAAGGATGAGCTTCCAGAGAATGATTCGGAGTTCTTGCAGAGTGGAACCATGCAGTACCAGACACGAGATAGATCTTCCAAAGAACAAAGCTTTTTTCGAATAAGCCAATTCATTTGGGACCCTGCGGATCCACTCTTTTTCCTATTCAAAGATCGGCCCTTTGTCTCTGTGTTTTCACATCGAGAATTCTTTGCAGATGAAGAGATGTCAAAGGGGCTTCTTATTTCCCAAGCGGATCCCCCCACATCAATATATAAACGCTGGTTTATCAAGAATACGCAAGAAAAGCACTTCGAATTGTTGATTCATCGCCAGAGATGGCTTAGAACCAATAGTTCATTATCTAATGGATTTTTCCGTTCTAATACTCCATTCGAGAG